ACAAGATATACTTTGACCAGACGTGCTCGGAATCTTTTTGTCGATTCGGGGGAAGTTCTCGTTCCTTCACCTCTACAATTCGGTAAAGCGGCTTCGCCTCCTCGCTTTTGTTCAATTATAAATAAATAACCACTTTAATGGAGATTTATAGCATCATTCAAGTAAATACAGATTAAGATCGTAAAAACATAAGCTTGTAATATAGCTACACCTAATTCCAGACCGGTTAATGCAAGAACTATAAATAAAGGACCAAGATCCCCTATAAAATACAAAATCTCATTCATACATAGCATAGTCCAAGCGAACCCACTTAAAATCTTTACTAAACTATGACCGGCCATCATATTAGCAAATAAACGTATTCCTAAGCTTAATGCGCGAAAACAATAAGAAATTAGCTCAAGAAGTACTAAAAAAGGTGCTAACGGCAGTGGGACTCCTGCGGGTAATAAGAAGCTTAAAAAATGAAGCCCATTTCTTTGAAATCCCACTATAGTAATGCCAATAAAAAGAGAAAATGAGAGACCTAAAGTAATGAGAAAATGACTTGTAACTGTGAAGCTATAAGGTATCATACCCTGAAGATTACAAAATAACAAAAAAGTAAAAGTGACCAAGATGCAAGGGAAAAACTTTTGTTTAACATTTCCGGAAAGACCCCCTATTTGTTCGTTTACCAGGTTCAGCACGAAATCATAAATAAGCTCTACCAAGGATTGCCAAGCATTTGGTACTAAGTTTCCTCCTCCTTTTTTAGTAACAAAATGAATCAGAAGTAGGACTAAACTGAGAGTTAGCAGCATAAACAAAGATGAATTTGTGAATGAGAAATACAAGTTTCCTATCTTCATAGGAATCAATGGGAGAATGGAAAATTGCTCAAGTGGACTGGTGATCGTCGGAGGTGTCCCCCCTGCAATGTTGTTGAATTGTTCTAGGGCATAGTCATAGTTATCACCCTCTTTGTTTTTTAAATGTTTTATAATCTCACATAGAAAATCCGTGTTGTCCTCATCATTATGCAATTTTTCGGCGAGAGAGAGCAATTTGTTTTCATTTGGACATTTGTCTTGGAATATCTTTTTAACGCCGTCAAAGATTTCACCCTTTAGGTAGTCCACTATATTTTCACTAGTAGTAGTATTTGTAACTATATTTTCACTAGTAGTAGTATTTGTAAAAATAGTACTAGTGGTATTACTAGTTCCGAACGACGTAGCTGTATCACTGGAACTTGAGTTAAGACTCCTTTCATCAAAGGAAAAGATGCATCGAAATTTTTCAAACATATGGATTGAGAATAAAGGATTCCCCCCATACAGAAAGTGACTTTTTCCTGTACGAGTAGTGAAGAACTAAACGAGAACTTTTGTTGGTTGTTGACCAACGGAAAGAAAGGGAAAGAACACTAACGAAGATGATCCTGGATTGGTCACCTGAAGAAAGTTGACACCGACGGCTTACTCTTTTGCTGAGCCAAAAAGAGAAAGAATGTCTATGAAGAGAGATTCTCGGAGGAGCAAGCGGAGGCTCGAAAGCCGGAGCGCGCGAGCGCGCTTTCCGTTTTCTCGATTGGCTCTCGGAAGATAGATTGACTTAGAAACGTACTCTTCTTCCGCTTTTGCAGAAAAGGCTTTCTCTTCTCTTACGAAATTACGAGTTGGATGAACAGATCGCTCCTAAAGGTTTAATAAGACATTAGATTCTCATTCATCAATAACTCGACTTCCTGCTTCTCACATGGAAGGGTCCGGTCCGGAAGAAGAGGAAAAGGAGTGAACCTCAAATCAAGGCAACGCGCACTCAATCCATCTATCCTGTCTGATTGAGAAAGTCTTTAGGTTCCAGAGTTCCGACCTATAAAGGAGTGAAACCGCTTCCAAAGACTCAGCGATAGGGTAGGGCGTAGTGACTACTCAGATGAAAGCTTCGGAGGAAGCATGGTGTTAAACGAGGTCGGTGAAGCATACCTTCCATCCAGTGCTATGTTTGCAAGAGAAGGTGTGATCGTAGGAGCTCAACCTGTTGCCGGTGGTTTGAGACATAACCACTGCTAGGGGAATAAAAGGGTTGGTCCTATCCGCTTTTAGAGTGATCGCAGACTTAAGTAGGTCCCTGAGAGTCCTCGCATCACAGCCTGCTCTTATACAATTCCAAAGCATTCTTTTCATAGGCTTACTAACTACTGGATACAAGATAGGGTATACTGGTTCTAAGCCTACCTTTTCTTTTTCTTACTCGCTGACAACCTTGCTTACTTTGAACTTTTTCTTAAGCTTGGCAGACTAGCTCCTAACTTCCTTGATAGAGCGATGAGCTTACTTAAATAGAGTGCTATCCTCAGTAATTACTTAAAAGAGAACCTTGCACCAGAACGAGGCTTACTCAGACTCTTACTTCGGGATAGCTGCTTTAGAACCTAACCTTATTTTGACTTCTAGGGTTTGCTGGTTCTAAAACCTGTCTCCCCTTTTTTTGAGGAAGTAAGGAAGTGGATAAACCTTATAACCCTGTAGGAGTAGGAGCCAGCTAATCCCTCTATCAGTCTAACCCCGCGAGCAAGGCGAAGAGTGCCCTAGGGTCCGTCCCGGGATGCTCACTACGACCTGCTGATACTCCCCCGCAGTAGGAGCGGACTGAGTCGGTACTCGTCTACGAGAGGTGCACTCGTATGCCTTTCGAGGCTTCCCCCTTGGAAATATTCTCGGCAGAACAAAACCTCTTTCTGTTGCGGAAAAAAACCTACTTTAGATCCGCTAGAACATGTAGATCTATTAGACTACAAAGAAAGAAATTGGTAGCAAGAGAACTGTCTCTAAACCACTAAAGCACCTACAATAATCAGTAATAATCAGTCTACCTACGGTACATTGTAGAGAGACGTTCGACTCCACGCTTCCAGCTACGAAATTCAAGCAATAAGGGCCGGTGCCACCCACTATTCTAGTTAGACTAGGAAATTTCCCCTCGCCTCCGGTTAGTTAATTCTTATATAAGTATAAGCGGGTTTAAGCTTAGAAGAAAAGAAAGCACCAGGCTTAGAACGGGCATGGAACACAGGATTGGCTGCCAAGTGTGTAAGGCTAGCATTAGAACAGAGCCGGAGAAATTGATAGCGAAATGGCACCGCTAGATCGCGTAGCAAGTAAGAAATAAAAGTGCAAAGGTAGTAAAGGCGAGTGCCTTCTGCTTCGGCACTAAGCCTGGAAAGAGTCGGTTGCTTTATGGCTTTCTAAGGCTGTTTAAAGGTTACTGAGGTTTTATGGGTCTATAGGTTTGGAACCCTCTTATTATTATCCTCTACCATCCCTGTTTCCGGATCAACATCTAAAACAGCTAGGGTTCGGGTTCGAGTGGCATTTCACCCCTTTAAAAAGAAGTCTCCGGACCGGTAGCTGCAGTAGGTAACCAAGACCAAAAGGGCATCTGGGATAGAGTATAAAATGGTTGCATCGGTAGAAGTACACCAAGCTAATCTCACTAGTCTTGACTTTAGCATTATTTTCTTTCTTTTAGGAGATATCTTACTTAGCTATTGGATTAACAGCATCAACTGGACTAAAGGAAGCGATGGGAATGAAGTAATTGAAAACGAATAAGGAGAAGAATGTAATAACTTTTGATAGGGAACGAGATGAGGATCGAGGCTGTTAAGTTCCACCAGGGTAGGTGCTTTCTTCGCGTATAACAAGAGGTGAAGCAGCTAGGAAGTTAACGAGTGAACATCTTTCCGAACAATATCGACTGAGACAGGAAAAAGACATCTTTAACTGAAATGAATATCTTTCGGTCTCAATTTCTGTTTTTCAATCTGTGGTCGGAAATTCTATATCTTTTTACATGTCACTGAGCGATCTCCCTCGTATGGCAATGCTAAAGCAAAAAAGGTACAGCAGCGTCTCGCGGAAATGAATTGACTAGATCAATATGGAATTGCACGATCCCGAGTTCTTTCCTTCCATGTTGGCACACTATATACGTTGATGTCCATAGCACAACTTTCAGCTCCCTTTCTCTCGGCCTATCCAAATAAATATCCTTATCAGACAAGGTTACTCCGGCACCTCACATCTCAAAGAGGTCATTTCTTATATTGACAGCAAGCTTTGTCTCATCTTCATGAGCAGCCACCAAAATAAGACTTTGCTCCAAAGCAGTCACTGAAAGACTCCTCCCCCAAATCACCAATATACTCAACAAGGGGAAGTTTAAGGTCTAACGGGCCCTGTGATGCTTAAGGTTGGGCCCATCATACATACTCTTATATGTTTTCCGCGCTTGTTGAGCGGTCAAACTATTTGTAACTGAAGTTCCTTCCTAATAACTTAAGAGCAGAATCCAAGGAATTCCTTCTTCATCGCGAAATAGGAAAGGGGAGGAAAGTCCTAAACCTTGTAGCTAATGGGCACTTGTTGTATGTCTGGAAGCTCGCGAGTGGAGCTAGTGGAGCGATGCGCATGGAGCGGGCAATCTTATTCTTGGAGGGACGAGGCGATCCCTTTCAGTTTTCAGATAGAAATAGCAAGCGCAGATAAGGAAGATAGCAGGCATAAAACTAACCATCGATTTACTGGTCTAAGGAAGACAAGACTAAGCGTTAGGACTTTCCTATTCGTTACAATGGGTGTCCCCTTAGTCAAGCAGGAAAGTAATTAATCCCTCCGCTCCTCTGCCAGTGGGTGATAAGTTTAGCCTATCTGGATCCCAATAGCAAGGTCAACCATGTTCTATTCTTTGGATTGCTGATGTCGATGGCAAATAAATTCCAATCAAGGGTGTCTAGCCTTATCGGATTCTGCCCTTAAACCTCATTCAATAAGATTTATTTATTTCCAAAGATGCTAACAAGCCATTGCTCTATACTTCTATTGTATGGGTTAATTAAACCCTTCTTTTTTCTCTCGTGTGAGGGCTTTATATCTTTAACTTTACAGGGTTCTAAGGGCGGATTCAAGCCGTATTAGGATTAGCTGTCTTAGGGGCATGCCCGAGTGGAG